TAAAAGATTCTTATACTATTACTATAGGAGTGATCTCAAACCGCCAATCAATGTAGTAGTATGATGAATACATCGAATAGTTTGGGGGAAGGTCCGAAACTAATTGAAAAAAAAAAAAAAAAAGAAGTCGTAGCAAAAAGAAGTGGTACTGAGATCATTTGCCCTATATGTGCAAATAGAATTCGGACAGATCTTTACCCGGAGTAGAACATGAACCTAAAAGAATTGAAAGGGCCCATTCAGGAACAAGAAAATGCCATCGTGATTTGAATCTCGATGAAACAATACATCAATGAGAGGTTAGTTCAATAAGTTCAGTAAATTTTTTTATAGGAAGAGGTCCAAAACTCATGTTTTTTAAAAATATGGAAGAAGAAGCCCCTTCATTAGAAAAAAAAAAAAGAAATAGGACTGGGATCAACACATTGATTAATCGACACATTGATTATTTTTTGATTCTTTTTTTTTTTTTTTCGCAATTTTATCTTGAACCGTATGCATCCAAAGGTGCACGTACGGTTTCTAAGGGATACAATTTTGTCCTAATCAACCGACTTCATCGAGAAAGATTACTTTTTTTAGGCCAAGAGGTTGATAGCGAGATCTCGAATCAACTTGTTGGTCTCATGGTATATCTCAGTATAGAAGATGATACTAGAGATCTTTATTTGTTTATAAACTCCCCCGGCGGATGGGTAATACCAGGAATAGCTATTTATGATACTATGCAATTTGTGCCACCCGATGTACATACAATATGCATGGGATTAGCCGCTTCAATGGGATCTTTCATTCTGGTCGGAGGAGAAATTACCAAACGTCTAGCATTCCCTCACGCTTGGCGCCAATGAGTTATTTGAAAAAAAAAAAAAGAAGACTATGCCTTCACCATATCAAATATGAATAATAAGTAAAAATCGCATGGCACTTCGAGTTCGATATGAGCAAACCGTTATTGTTTTTTCATAACATGAGATTATGTATCGAGATAGTAGTATGAAAAAAAGGTTATTTTCGATTTCATCTTATGGGTCGGGGGTACATTTCAGCGTCACAAACCTTTTTTCTTCCACACCGGAAGTACCTTTATTATATTTATGTTATGAAAGAAAGAGTACAAATATGTTATGGAAGAAAGAGTACGAAAAAAAAAAGATTCTTTTTTCCTTATTTGATCGGATCAGAAAGAAACTTTGGGATTGCTAAATCACAGACGAGATAAATATATATAAAGCAACAGAACCATCATAGTATTTTATTTTTTTACTCCTACGAAAAGAAGGGTGGTAAATGGATCATTCAACAATCTGGATCGGATGGATTCTATTTGTTTCTTTCTTCGATGGAAGGGAAGAAAAGGTAAATTCCATTGCAGAGCCGTATGCAATGTGCAAAGGATGCCCGTACGGTTGGTTGTTCAATTATATTTTTTTTCTTCTTGTTATTTTGTATCCCTTACTTTAGCCCAATTATGCGAGATATAAGAACCGTTCATGATCTTATATCAATATCATCAGGGTTATGATTCACCAACCTGCTAGTTCTTTTTTTGAGGCACAAGCAGGGGAATTTATCCTGGAAGCGGAAGAACTACTGAAACTTCGTGAAACCCTCACAAAGGTTTATGTACAAAGAACGGGCAACCCTTTCTGGGTTGTATCCGAAGACATGGAAAGGGATGTTTTTATGTCAGCAACAGAAGCCCAAGCCCATGGCATTGTTGATCTTGTAGCGGTCGAAAATGAAAATACTGTCGACTCGGTGTAAATCCATGATTCCATTTCAAAACATAATTTAAATTTTCTGTGATTTTTTATTGAATAGAAATAATTAATAATGATCAATCATCAGGTTAAGATCAATCTAAACCAACCCATTCTAGACTTCTATATATATACGATTCACGATGCCAACTATTAAACAGCTTATTAGAAACACAAGACAGCCAATAAGAAATGTCACGAAATCCCCCGCTCTTCGAGGATGTCCTCAGCGTCGAGGAACATGTACTAGGGTGTATGTGCGACTCGTTCAGATCATGAGCTCGAACAAATGAGACAATTTTTACAGTACCAATGAATAGGATAGATAGAGTAGAGGAACACCATTTAATTTACTATCTTCTCTAAAAAAAAGATCTATCATATACCCATCTTGTATATGCAATTTTTGGTTTCCATTGGTGCAAATCCAATCACCTCGATTTGAGATGAAAAGAAATTCCCCATTGGTAGCAAACAGTTATCCATTAAGCGGGGAAATAATATTATAAGAAGCAAAAAGGTTATGCTCCTACTCTTGAAAGAACGGACTAAGAGGGTCAGCTACCTAGCAAATTTTCATAATTAAATGCCGTCACTGTATGGATAGTTCTTATTGTGAAAAGACCTATTACTCTATAATTGATGAGTAGAGCTAAAGAGTGTGAACTATACAAGTTAACAATAACATTTGATTAAATGAGAGAGGAGGCTCCGGTGTATAGAGAGGACCTCACCGTTTAAGAAGTAACCATAGAAACGATGGAACCCACTATTTTTTTTTAGTATCGGTAGAATTTCTTATTTCCAGATGAAATTCCTGAAAAATCAAAATTTCAATTGTGGTTGGGAAGGTCATAGTAGCAAAAGCCATTGGAATTTTGATTTTATATATTGGAATAATCCGTTTTGTTATTAATTGATCGAGGGAGGGGAAAAAAATGGCTGAAAGAAGAGAAATCGATTAGTTATTCATTAAAGTTTAATTTGATTCAATGACCAGAGTTAGACGGGGATATAAAGCTCGGAGACGTCGAACAAAAATTAGTTTATTTGCATCAACCTTTAGAGGGGCTCATTCAAGACTTACTCGGACTACTACTCAACAGAAAATGCGAGCTTTGGTTTCCACTGATCGAGATAGAGGCAGGCAAAAGAGGGATTTTCGTCGTTTGTGGATCACTCGGATAAATGCAGTAACTCACAAGAATAAGGTATTCTATAATTATAGTCGATTAATACACAATCTGTACAAGAAACAATTGCTTCTTAATCGTAAAATACTTGCGCAAATAGCTATAAAAAATAAGAATTGTCTTTACATGATTTCCAATAAAATAACATCATCAAATAAAGGAGATTCAAAAGTAATATACAGGAATGATTGAAACAGAATTCCCCGGAGAATGAACTCCGGGAAGATAGAATCAAAATAAATGAAGATAAGATAAATAGTAGGAATGAACGAACATCTTTCATTTCAATAATAATAAAAAAAAAAAAAGATGTGGACCTTCCACTCAAATTGTCCCCCTTTTGACAAGGAAAGATATGGAATATTTAAATTGGATTTCATTCAATTTAAATTTAGTAGTATACCAATGAACGGAACTATATACTATTTCATCTAAGTTGAATAACCAAAGACTATTTCGTCTAAGTTCAAGAACCAAGGACTTTATTTTACTACGGATTCGGATAACTCAAGAAGTTTTTATTTGGTTATGATCGTTAAGAGGAAAAAGAATGGAATAATCATTCCATGATAAAATAGAGTAACCATCCATTTTGTTTGGATAACGTGTATACACCATACAGACAATTGAAATAAAAAAATCCATTGAAATATCAAAATCCATGGGCCAATTCATGAATTTCGATTTGTAATAGATCCATGGGGTAGCTAATGAGAGAAGTTGTTGTTCATAAATATGAAATTGGAAAGGAATTTTTCTATGGAACTATTGATCTTTCGTACCTCTACTGCAATAATATGAATGACTCGTTATTCACTTATTCACTCGGGTTTTTGTAAGTAATAAGATTATGTAGGAAAGATGGCCGAGCGGTTCAAG